GCTAGCGTAGCTTAATACAAAGCATAACACTGAAGATGTTAAGATGGGCCCTGAGAAGCTCCGCATGCACAAAGGCATGGTCCCGACCTTACTATCAGCTCTAGCCCAACTTACACATGCAAGTCTCCGCAGCCCCGTGAGTAAGCCCTTAATCCCCCGCCCGGGGACGAGGAGCAGGCATCAGGCACAAATCCTTAGCCCAAGACGCCAGGCCGAGCCACACCCCCAAGGGAATTCAGCAGTGATAAATATTAAGCCATAAGTGAAAACTTGACTCAGTCAGAGCTAAGAGGGCCGGTAAAACTCGTGCCAGCCACCGCGGTTAAACGAGAGGCCCTAGTTGATAGTGCAACGGCGTAAAGGGTGGTTAAGGATAGTGAGACAATAAAGTCGAATGGCCCTTTGGCTGTCATACGCTTCTAGGAGTCCGAAGCCCAACATACGAAAGTAACTTTAAAGATGCCCACCTGACCCCACGAAAACTGAGAAACAAACTGGGATTAGATACCCCACTATGCTCAGTCATAAACCTAGACGTCCAGCTACAATTAGACGTCCGCCCGGGTACTACGAGCATTAGCTTGAAACCCAAAGGACCTGACGGTGCCTCAGACCCCCCTAGAGGAGCCTGTTCTAGAACCGATAACCCCCGTTAAACCTCACCGCTTCTAGCCATCCCAGCCTATATACCGCCGTCGTCAGCTTACCCTGTGAAGGTAATAAAAGTAAGCAAAATGGACATAACCCAGAACGTCAGGTCGAGGTGTAGCGTACGAAGCGGGAAGAAATGGGCTACATTTTCTATAATAGAACACTACGGACATGTAACATGAAATAGTGCTTGAAGGAGGATTTAGTAGTAAAAAGGAAGCAGCGTGTCCTTTTGAACCCGGCTCTGAGACGCGTACACACCGCCCGTCACTCTCCCCTGTCGAAATGCAACAAGGTTACTTAACATCAGAGCTCTGACAAGGGGAGGCAAGTCGTAACATGGTAAGTGTACCGGAAGGTGCACTTGGATAAAATTTCAGGGCGTGGCTGAGCTAGTTAAGCATCTCACTTACACCGAGAAGACATCCATGCAAATTGGATCACCCTGAGCCAACCAGCTAGCTTTATCACCAGTATAATTCAACAGTATTCATAACAGGACAAGACCTAACCCTGTAAACTAAACCATTTTTTTACCTGAGTATGGGAGACAGAAAAGGTTCACCTAAAGCAATAGAAAAAGTACCGCAAGGGAAAGCTGAAAGAGAAATGAAATAACCCATATAAGCGCTAGAAAACAAAGACTAAACCTTGTACCTTTTGCATCATGATTTAGCCAGTACCCTCAAGCAAAGAGATCTTTAGTTTGATACCCCGAAACCAGGTGAGCTACCCCGAGACAGCCTATATAATTTAGGGCTAACCCGTCTCTGTGGCAAAAGAGTGGGAAGAGCTCCGGGTAGAAGTGACAGACCTACCGAACCTGGTGATAGCTGGTTGCCTAAGAAATGAATAGAAGTTCAGCCTCGCACACCCTCAGTCAAGAGATACATCACTAAGACATCATGGAAATGTACGAGAGTTAGTTGAAGGGGGTACAGCCCCTTTAACAAAGGATACAACCTTTACAGGAGGATAAAGATCATAATAAGTAAAATATACTGTTCTAGTGGGCCTGAAAGCAGCCATCTAATCAGAAAGCGTTAAAGCTCGGACAGAAAGAAATTTATTATCCCGATAAAAAATCTTACTCCCCTAACTGTATTAGGCCAACCCATGCCCACATGGGTGAGACTATGCTAAAATGAGTAACAAGAAGACTCGATCTTCTCTCGCCACAAGTGTACACCAGATCGGACCTACCACTGGAATTTAACGAGCCCAACCAGAGAGGGCATTGTGAATAATAATAAACCTCAAGAAAAACTCACAGCTAACCAATCGTTAACCCCACACTGGAGTGGCATTATAAGAGAAAGACTAAAAGAAGGGGAAGGAACTCGGCAAACACAAGCCTCGCCTGTTTACCAAAAACATCGCCTCCTGCATCATAAAGTATAGGAGGTCCAGCCTGCCCAGTGACTACGGGTTCAACGGCCGCGGTATATTGACCGTGCAAAGGTAGCGCAATCACTTGTCTTTTAAATAGAGACCTGTATGAATGGCTAGACGAGGGCTTAACTGTCTCCCCCCTCCAGTCAGTGAAATTGATCTATCCGTGCAGAAGCGGGTATAATACTACAAGACGAGAAGACCCTTTGGAGCTTAAGGTACAAAACTCAGCCATGTTAAGCAACTCCATGAAAAGCAAGAACTTAATGACCATGAGATTTTACCTTCGGTTGGGGCGACCACGGAGGAAAAGCAAGCCTCCGAGTGGACTGGGCCAAAACCCCTAAAGCTAAAAGAAACATCTTTAAGCCGCAGAACATCTGACCAATAATGATCCGGCTATTAAGGCCGATCAACGGACCAAGTTACCCTAGGGATAACAGCGCAATCCTCTCCCAGAGCCCATATCGACGAGGGGGTTTACGACCTCGATGTTGGATCAGGACATCCTGATGGTGCAGCCGCTATTAAGGGTTCGTTTGTTCAACGATTAAAGTCCTACGTGATCTGAGTTCAGACCGGAGCAATCCAGGTCAGTTTCTATCTGTAACGCTACTTTCCCCAGTACGAAAGGATCGGAAAAGAGGGGCCTATACTTAACGCATGCCCCACCCCTAATTCATGAAAACAAATAAATTAAATAAGGGAGGGCCAAAACCCCTGCCGCTCAAGATAAGGGCATACTGGGGTGGCAGAGCATGGTAAATTGCATAAGGCCTAAGCCCTTAAAACCAGAGGTTCAAGTCCTCTCCCCAGTTCATGCTTAACACCTTGATGACCCACTTAATTAACCCACTCGCCTACATTGTCCCCGTCCTCTTGGCCGTGGCATTCTTAACTTTACTCGAGCGGAAAGTGCTAGGATATATGCAATTACGAAAAGGACCCAATGTGGTGGGGCCCTACGGCCTACTGCAACCCATTGCCGATGGGGTTAAGTTATTTATTAAAGAGCCCGTCCGCCCATCCACATCATCCCCATTCTTATTTCTAGCAACCCCCATCCTTGCACTAACCCTTGCTCTTACCCTTTGAGCCCCTATCCCTATACCTCACCCCGTTATTAACCTTAATTTAGGTGTCCTATTTATTTTGGCACTATCAAGCCTTGCAGTATATTCTATCCTTGGCTCAGGATGAGCATCAAATTCAAAATATGCTCTCATCGGGGCCCTACGGGCAGTTGCCCAGACAATTTCATATGAAGTAAGCCTCGGGCTTATCCTCCTCTCAGTGATTGTCTTTTCTGGAGGCTATACCCTTCAAACCTTTAATACGGCCCAAGAAAGCATTTGACTGCTTATCCCTGCATGACCCCTAGCCGCTATATGATATATCTCCACCCTTGCAGAGACCAATCGAGCACCCTTCGACCTAACAGAAGGTGAATCAGAACTCGTCTCAGGCTTTAATGTGGAATATGCAGGGGGCCCCTTTGCCTTATTTTTCCTCGCTGAATACGCCAACATCTTGCTAATAAATACCCTTTCCGCCGTGCTGTTTCTCGGAACATCATACTTCCCAGCTGTGCCCGAGCTAACCACGATTGGCCTAATAATTAAAGCCGCCCTCCTATCTGTGATATTTCTGTGGGTGCGAGCCTCATACCCGCGATTTCGATATGACCAACTCATGCACTTGGTATGGAAAAATTTCCTTCCCCTAACGCTAGCCCTTGTACTATGGCATGTATCTCTCCCCATTGCACTGGCGGGACTTCCCCCACAGCTGTAATCCAGGAACTGTGCCCGAGTGCCCAGGGACCACTTTGATAGAGTGGCTTACAGGGGCTAAAATCCCCTCAGTTCTTAGAAAGAAGGGGGTCGAACCCATGCCCAAGAGATCAAAACTCTTAGTGCTTCCTCTACACCACTTTCTATGATGGGGTCAGCTAAATAAGCTTTCGGGCCCATACCCCGAACATGACGGTTAAAATCCCTCCTCCATCAATGAACCCTTACGTATTAGCTACACTTTTATCAAGTCTAGGCCTAGGGACTACCCTCACCTTTGCCAGCTCCCACTGGTTATTAGCCTGAATAGGGCTAGAGATTAACACCCTAGCAATCGTCCCTTTGATAGCACAGCATCATCACCCCCGGGCAGTAGAAGCTACCACAAAATACTTTCTTACCCAAGCCACTGCGGCCGCTGTTATCCTCTTTGCCAGCACAACTAACGCATGAATCACAGGAGAGTGAAGTATGACTAATATGTCAGACCCAATCGCCACCGCAATAATTCTCGCCGCCCTAGCACTTAAAATTGGGTTAGCACCAATACATTTCTGAATACCTGAAGTACTACAGGGGCTAGACTTACTCACCGGGTTGATCCTGTCGACCTGACAAAAACTTGCCCCACTTGCCTTAATTATACAAACAGCCCAGGCTTTCGACCCACTTCTCCTCACAGCCCTCGGCCTCATATCCGCCCTCGTAGGTGGCTGGGGAGGGTTAAACCAAACCCAGCTACGTAAGGTGATGGCCTATTCCTCCATTGCACATATGGGCTGAATAATTATTATCCTTCAACATGCCCCCCAACTCACCTTCCTCGCACTGCTCATTTATATTTTCATGACATCAGCGGCCTTCCTCACATTAAAACTTTCATATGCCACAAAAGTTGGCACCCTCGCAACCACGTGGTCAAAAAGCCCCCTCCTAACAGCAACAACCGCCTTAGTCTTGCTATCCCTGGGGGGCCTCCCCCCACTTACCGGATTTATGCCAAAATGACTGATCCTACAAGAACTTGCAAAACAGGGCCTCCCCCTCACCGCAACCGTCATGGCCCTTGCTGCCCTAATTAGCCTGTATTTTTACTTACGACTCTGCTACGCAATAACTCTCACCATCTCCCCTAACACTGCCACTTCAACCACCCCCTGACGAACTCAAACAACCCAGGCCTCTATCCCCCTCGCCTTATTCACCGTAATGGCCCTAGGCCTTTTACCCGTTACCCCTACCATTTTAACTCTCGTTATTTAGGGGCTTAGGATAGCATTAGACCGGGAGCCTTCAAAGCTCTAAGCAGAAGTGAAAATCTTCTAGCCCCTGATAAGACCTACAAGAGTTTATCTTGCATCTTCTGAATGCAAATCAAATGTTTTTGTTAAACTAAGGCCTTTCTAGATGGGAAGGCCTCGATCCTACAAACTCTTAGTTAACAGCTAAGCGCTCAAGCCAGCGAGCATCCATCTACTTTCCCGCCGTTTGCCGGGTAAGGCGGGAAAGCCCCGGCAGGGTATTAATCTGCGTCTCTGGATTTGCAATCCAACGTGGTCGCTCCACCACGGGGCTTGATAGGAAGAGGACTTAAACCTCTGTCTTCGGGGCTACAACCCACCGCCTGGGCACTCGGCTACCCTACCTGTGGCAATTACACGCTGATTCTTTTCTACAAACCACAAAGACATTGGTACCCTTTATTTAGTATTCGGTGCCTGAGCCGGAATAGTGGGAACCGCTTTAAGCCTCCTTATTCGAGCTGAATTAAGTCAACCTGGCTCACTCCTAGGCGATGATCAAATCTATAACGTTATTGTTACTGCTCACGCCTTTGTAATAATTTTCTTTATAGTAATGCCAATTCTCATTGGCGGATTCGGGAACTGACTCGTACCTCTAATGATTGGGGCACCTGATATAGCATTTCCACGAATAAATAACATAAGTTTCTGACTCTTACCCCCGTCATTCCTACTACTCCTAGCCTCTTCTGGTGTTGAAGCCGGGGCTGGAACAGGGTGAACTGTTTACCCACCACTTGCGGGCAATCTCGCCCATGCGGGGGCATCAGTAGACCTTACAATCTTCTCTCTCCACCTAGCAGGTGTATCATCAATCCTAGGGGCAGTTAATTTCATCACCACAATTATTAACATGAAACCTCCAGCAATCTCTCAATATCAAACACCCCTCTTCGTATGGGCCGTACTTGTAACTGCCGTGCTTCTACTTCTATCACTACCTGTTCTAGCTGCCGGAATTACAATACTTCTCACTGACCGTAACTTAAATACTACATTCTTTGACCCAGCAGGGGGCGGTGACCCCATTCTTTACCAGCACTTGTTCTGATTCTTCGGCCACCCAGAGGTCTATATTCTTATTTTACCTGGCTTTGGGATTATTTCACACGTCGTGGCCTACTATGCGGGCAAAAAAGAACCATTCGGCTATATAGGAATAGTCTGAGCTATGATGGCCATTGGCCTCCTAGGGTTCATTGTCTGAGCCCATCACATGTTTACTGTCGGGATGGACGTAGACACCCGTGCCTACTTTACATCCGCAACAATAATTATTGCTATCCCAACTGGCGTCAAAGTATTTAGCTGACTCGCTACACTCCACGGGGGCTCAATCAAGTGAGAAACCCCCATACTATGGGCCCTGGGCTTTATTTTCCTTTTTACAGTCGGAGGACTAACAGGAATTGTTCTAGCCAATTCGTCACTTGATATCGTTCTCCATGATACATACTATGTCGTTGCCCATTTCCACTATGTACTATCAATGGGGGCTGTATTTGCTATCATAGCAGCATTTGTTCACTGATTCCCACTATTCTCAGGATACACCCTGAATGACACTTGAACAAAAATCCACTTTGCTGTGATATTTATTGGAGTTAACCTCACGTTCTTCCCACAACACTTCCTAGGCCTAGCAGGAATGCCACGACGGTACTCTGACTATCCAGATGCTTACGCTTTATGAAATACAGTATCATCCATCGGTTCACTCGTCTCACTAGTAGCAGTAATTATGTTCTTATTTATTCTATGAGAAGCCTTTGCCGCCAAACGAGAAGTATCCTCAGTAGAGCTAACCATAACAAATGTAGAATGACTACATGGCTGCCCTCCCCCATATCACACATTCGAGGAGCCAGCATTTGTCCAAGTTCAATCAAACTAACGAGAAAGGGAGGAATTGAACCCCCATGTACTGGTTTCAAGCCAGTCACATAACCACTCTGTCACTTTCTTCTAGAGACATTAGTAAAATATGCATATTACATCACCTTGTCGAGGTGAAATTACAGGTTAAACTCCTGTATGTCTTAAATCTAATGGCACACCCCACACAACTAGGATTCCAAGACGCGGCATCACCCGTTATAGAAGAACTTCTTCATTTCCACGACCACGCCCTAATAATTGTATTTTTAATTAGCACAATAGTACTCTACATTATTGTAGCAATAGTTTCAACCAAACTTACCAACAAATATATTTTAGATTCTCAAGAAATCGAGATTGTATGAACGGTCTTACCAGCAGTTATTCTAGTGCTAATTGCTCTCCCCTCCCTCCGAATTTTATATCTTATAGATGAAGTTAACGACCCTCACCTAACAATCAAAGCCATAGGACACCAATGATATTGAAGCTACGAATATACAGACTATGAAGACCTAGGATTCGACTCATACATAATTCCTACTCAAGATCTTACGCCAGGGCAGTTTCGACTTCTAGAAACAGACCACCGAATAGTAGTTCCTATAGAGTCACCAATTCGTGTCCTAGTGTCCGCCGAGGACGTATTACACTCCTGAGCCATCCCATCGCTCGGTGTGAAAATAGACGCAGTACCTGGACGATTAAATCAAACTGCCTTCATTGCCTCACGACCAGGTGTATTCTATGGACAATGTTCTGAAATTTGCGGCGCCAATCACAGCTTCATGCCTATTGTGGTTGAAGCCGTCCCATTAAAACATTTTGAGAGCTGATCCACATTAATACTAGAAGACGCCTCACTAGGAAGCTAATTATTGGACAAAGCGTTGGCCTTTTAAGCCAAAGTTTGGTGCCTACCGACCACCTCTAGTGACATGCCCCAACTCAACCCCAATCCTTGATTCGCAATTCTAGTATTTTCATGACTCATCTTTCTCACCGTTATCCCAACTAAAATCTTAAATCATCTGACACCCAATGAACCAGCCCCAATAAGTGAAGAAAAACATAAAACCGACTCCTGAAATTGACCATGATAACAAGCTTCTTTGACCAATTTGCAAGCCCCTCTTTCCTGGGAATTCCACTCATTGCCGTTGCAATTGCACTTCCATGAGTACTGTTCCCAACGCCATCATCTCGCTGAATGAATGGCCGACTTACTACACTCCAAGCATGATTCATTAACCGCTTCACTAATCAATTGTTAATACCCCTAAATATAGGAGGACATAAATGAGCCCTGATATTAACCTCATTAATAGTATTCCTCATTACTATTAATATATTAGGCCTTCTACCATATACCTTCACTCCCACAACACAATTATCACTAAATATAGGACTTGCCCTACCACTATGACTTGCTACAGTAATTATTGGCATGCGAAACCAACCGACAGTTGCTCTTGGTCACCTACTACCTGAAGGAACCCCTATCCCTTTAATTCCTGTACTAATCATTATCGAAACAATTAGTCTATTAATTCGACCTTTAGCCCTTGGGGTCCGACTTACAGCCAACTTAACTGCGGGTCATCTTCTCATTCAACTTATCGCCACAGCCGTGTTCGTCCTTCTGCCTATGATACCAACTGTAGCAATCCTTACAGCCGCCGTCCTCTTCCTTTTAACACTTCTAGAGGTTGCAGTAGCAATGATTCAAGCCTACGTGTTTGTGCTACTCCTAAGCCTCTATCTACAGGAAAACGTTTAATGGCCCACCAAGCGCATGCATATCATATGGTTGATCCTAGCCCATGACCACTAACCGGAGCCGTCGGTGCCTTACTAATGACATCCGGCCTAGCAATCTGGTTCCACTTCCACTCAGTAACACTTATAACCCTTGGACTAGTTCTGTTACTTCTTACAATGTTTCAGTGATGACGTGATGTTATCCGAGAGGGAACCTTCCAAGGCCACCACACCCCACCAGTGCAAAAGGGGTTACGATACGGAATGATTCTATTTATCACTTCTGAGGTATTCTTCTTCCTAGGCTTCTTCTGAGCCTTCTACCACTCAAGCCTGGCCCCAACCCCTGAACTAGGCGGATGCTGACCCCCTACAGGAATCATTACCTTAGACCCCTTCGAGGTGCCCCTTCTCAACACAGCCGTATTATTAGCATCTGGAGTAACAGTTACATGAGCCCACCATAGTATCATGGAGGGCGAACGAAAACAAGCCATTCAATCCCTTGCACTTACAATTCTACTAGGATTCTATTTTACTGCCCTTCAGGCAATAGAATATTACGAGGCACCCTTTACAATTGCAGACGGAGTGTACGGCTCAACATTCTTTGTGGCCACAGGATTCCACGGACTACACGTCATTATCGGCTCAACCTTCTTGGCCGTCTGTCTTCTCCGCCAAATTCAATACCACTTTACATCCGAACACCACTTCGGCTTTGAAGCCGCTGCCTGATACTGACACTTTGTAGACGTGGTGTGACTGTTCCTTTACGTGTCAATTTATTGATGAGGCTCATATCTTTCTAGTATCAAAGTTTGTACAAGTGACTTCCAATCATTTAGTCTTGGTTAGACCCCAAGGAAAGATAATGAACTTAATTACAACTATTTTTATTATTGCTGTAGCCCTATCATCAGTTCTGGCAATTGTATCTTTCTGATTACCACAGATAAACCCAGACGCAGAAAAGCTCTCTCCTTATGAGTGCGGGTTTGACCCATTGGGATCAGCCCGCCTCCCATTCTCCTTGCGATTCTTTTTAGTAGCAATTCTTTTCCTTTTATTTGATCTAGAAATTGCCCTCCTTCTTCCACTACCATGAGGAGACCAACTCCACAGCCCAACTGGAACATTCTTTTGAGCCACCACAGTTCTAATCCTATTAACCCTCGGACTAATCTATGAATGAACCCAAGGGGGCCTAGAATGAGCGGAATAGGGGGCTAGTCTAAACAAGACCTCTGATTTCGGCTCAGAAAATTATGGTTTAAGTCCATGGCCCCCTTATGACACCAGTACACTTTAGCTTTACCTCAGCATTTATTCTAGGTCTTATAGGACTAGCATTTCATCGAACACATCTACTTTCCGCGCTACTATGCTTAGAGGGCATAATATTGTCCCTATTTATTGCACTAGCCCTATGAACACTACAATTTGAATCAACAAGCTTCTCTACTGCCCCTATACTACTGCTAGCTTTCTCCGCTTGTGAAGCAAGTACAGGTCTTGCACTCTTAGTAGCTACAGCCCGTACCCACGGCACCGACCGTCTACAAAACCTCAACCTCCTACAATGCTAAAAATTTTAATCCCTACGATTATAATATTCCCAACGATTTGACTGGCTACTCCTAAGTGGTTATGAACTATGACCGCTGCCCACGGCCTCCTGATTGCCCTTGCAAGCCTCACATGATTCAGCTGAACTTCAGAAACTGGGTGAACCTCCTCCAGCGCCTACCTAGCCGCAGACCCCTTATCAACACCTCTCTTAGTCTTAACATGCTGACTCTTGCCCTTAATAATTTTAGCCAGCCAAAACCACATTAACCCTGAACCCATCGCACGTCAGCGTCTATACATCACACTTCTTACTTCACTACAGGCTTTTTTAATTATAGCCTTCGGCGCCACGGAAATCATTATATTTTACATTATATTTGAAGCCACCCTTATCCCCACCCTTATTATTATTACCCGCTGAGGAAATCAAACCGAACGCCTCAATGCAGGTACTTACTTTTTATTCTATACTCTAGCCGGCTCTCTACCCCTTTTAGTAGCCTTACTCCTCCTCCAGGAGTCCACAGGAACTCTGTCTCTATTAATCATCCAATACACCCCTCCTATACTAGTTAACTCCTGAAGTCATAAAATCTGATGGGCAGGTTGCTTACTTGCATTCTTAGTAAAAATGCCTCTCTATGGTGTTCATTTATGGCTACCGAAAGCACACGTAGAAGCCCCCGTTGCAGGGTCTATAGTTCTGGCAGCAATTCTACTAAAGCTTGGGGGGTACGGTATAATACGTATAATGATTATACTAGACCCACTCTCTAAAGACCTAATTTACCCATTTATTATTTTAGCACTCTGAGGCATTATTATGACAGGGTCCATCTGTTTACGACAAACCGACCTTAAATCACTAATTGCTTACTCCTCTGTAAGCCACATGGGCCTTGTGGCAGGGGGCATTCTAATCCAGACTCCATGGGGCTTCACAGGAGCAATTATCCTTATAATTGCCCATGGCCTGGTATCCTCCATATTGTTCTGCTTGGCTAACACAGCTTATGAACGGACCCACAGTCGAACTATGGTTCTCGCTCGAGGCTTACAAGTGATTTTCCCATTAACCGCCGTCTGATGATTTATTGCAAACCTAGCTAACCTGGCACTTCCCCCACTTCCTAACTTAATAGGAGAGCTTATAATTATCACAACCCTATTCAGCTGGTCCCCCTGAACCATCGCACTTACTGGGTTAGGGACATTAATTACTGCAGCCTACTCCCTCTACATATTCTTAATATCTCAACGTGGCCCAACACCACATCACATCGTGAAACTCTCACCATTCCACACCCGAGAACATCTACTAATAGCCCTTCACCTTATCCCAGTAATTCTCCTTGTAACAAAGCCAGAACTCATGTGGGGCTGATGTTACTAGTAAGTATAGTTTAACCAAAACATCAGATTGTGATTCTGAAGACAGGGGTTAAAATCCCTTTACTCACCAAGGAAGGATAGAAATCAATAAGTGCTGCTAATACTTATGCCCCGAGGTTAAAATCCTCGGCTTCTTTACGCTTCTGAAGGATAACAGCTCATCCGTTGGTCTTAGGAACCAAAAACTCTTGGTGCAAATCCAAGCGGAAGCTATGACCTCAACAGCCCTAGTCATATCCTCCTCATTCCTTTTAATCGTTACAATTCTTGTTTTACCCCTACTTATAACACTAAGTCCGAGCCCCCAAGAACCCAACTGAGCAGATACCTATGTAAAAACTGCCGTTAGCACCGCATTCTTCGTAAGCCTGCTACCACTCGTAATTTATCTAGCCCAAGGAACAGAAAATATTACCACAAACTGACAATGAATAAATACACAAATATTTGACGCTAATATTAGCTTTAAATTTGATCACTACTCCCTTATTTTCACCCCTATTGCCCTCTTTGTAACATGATCAATTCTAGAATTTGCACTATGATACATGCACTCCGACCCCAACATGAACCGATTCTTTAAATATTTACTACTATTCCTAGTAGCCATAATTGTTCTTGTTACAGCTAACAATTTATTTCAACTATTTATTGGCTGAGAGGGGGTGGGTATTATATCTTTCCTTCTCATTGGCTGGTGACACGGACGGGCAGACGCTAACACCGCAAGCCTCCAGGCAGTAATTTATAACCGTGTAGGGGATATCGGACTAATTCTAGCCATGGCCTGATTTGCCATAAATTTAAATTCCTGAGAAATACAACAAATTTTTGCTCTGTCAAAAAACTACGATATAACAATCCCACTCATTGCACTCATTCTCGCGGCAGCAGGAAAGTCGGCCCAGTTTGGCCTTCACCCATGACTTCCATCAGCCATAGAGGGCCCGACGCCAGTATCTGCGCTACTCCACTCTAGTACTATAGTAGTCGCGGGCATCTTTCTGTTAATTCGCTTACACCCTTTGATGGAGGACAACAAGCTGGCACTATCAGGTTGCCTATGTTTAGGGGCACTTACTACCCTTTATACAGCCACTTGCGCACTAACCCAAAATGACATCAAGAAAATTGTCGCTTTCTCAACATCAAGTCAACTTGGCCTCATAATGGTCACAATTGGGCTAAACCAGCCACAATTAGCATTCCTTCACATTTGTACGCACGCATTCTTCAAGGCCATACTCTTCCTTTGCTCGGGATCTATTATTCATAGCCTAAACGATGAGCAAGATATTCGAAAAATAGGTGGCCTCCACAAACTTCTACCTATCACCTCGACCTGTCTTACAATCGGAAGCCTAGCACTAGCAGGCACCCCATTCCTAGCCGGATTCTTCTCAAAAGACGCTATTATTGAAGCCCTTAACACTTCCTACCTTAACGCCTGGGCCCTTGTCTTGACACTCATTGCCACGTCCTTTACTGCAGTTTATAGTTTCCGAGTCGTGTACTTCGTGACTATAGGATCTCCACGGTTCCTTCCATTGTCCCCCATTAATGAGGATAACCCACTTATAATTCAGCCTGTTAAACGACTTGCCTGAGGAAGCATTGTTGCAGGGCTCGTCATTACACATAACTTCCTGCCTATCAAGACACCAGTTATGACCATGCCCACAACCCTAAAAGTAACCGCCCTGATAGTTGCTATCACTGGCCTTCTTGTCGCTATAGAACTTGCAGCTAAAACCAACAGTCCCTACAAAACTGCCTACAAGAGCTCCCCCCACCACTTCTCAAATATATTAGGCTACTTCCCTTCATTAATACACCGACTCTCTCCGAAAGCTAGCCTGATCCTCGGACGATCAACTGCTACTAAGCTTGACCAAACCTGACTTGAAATTACTGGTCCAAAATCAATTACTCTTACCCAAATGATATTAGCCCAAGTGGTGGGTAATATTTCGCGAGGAACAATTAAGAAGTTTTTAACCATCTTCCTTCTAACTATAATCTTGGCAATTGCCCTAATCCTTATTTAAACTGCCCGAAGCGTCCCACGGCTTAAACCCCGTGTTAATTCCAGTACTACAAGTAGGGTTAGGAGCAACACCCAAGCGCAAATAACTAACATTGTCCCCCCAAAAGAGTATATTATGGCCACACCCCCAACATCTCCTCGTAACACAGAAAACTCTTTTAATTCATCAATAGCTGCTCAAGAACCCTCATGTCACCCCCCTCAAAATAACCCGCCTATTAGCATAACCCCTAGCAAATATACCAGCACGTACCCCATCACCGAACGACTTCCCCAGGCCTCTGGGAAAGGCTCAGCAGCCAGCGCTGCCGAATATGCAAACACCACAAGCATTCCGCCTAAATAAATTAGAAAAAGGACTAAAGACAAGAAGGGCCCCCCACTCCCAATTAATACCCCACATCCGACCCCCGCCGCCACTATTAATCCCAAGGCAGCAAAATAGGGCGTAGGATTAGACGCAACAGCAATCAATCCTATAATTAAAGCTATTAGTAATAAAGACACAAAATAAGTCATGGTTCCCGCTCAGACTTTAACCGAGACTAGTGACTTGAAGAACCACCGTTGTAATTCAACTACAGGAACAATTAATGGCAAGCCTACGAAAAACCCACCCGCTAATTAAAATCGCTAATGATGCACTAGTTGACCTCCCAACGCCATCGAATATCTCAGCATTATGAAACTTCGGCTCCCTACTAGGATTATGCTTAATTACTCAAATTCTAACCGGATTATTTCTAGCCATGCATTACACCTCTGACATCTCAACCGCATTCTCATCCGTTACTCACATTTGCCGGGACGTCAACTATGGCTGACTTATCCGAAATATACATGCCAACGGCGCATCATTTTTCTTTATCTGTATTTACATACACATTGCTCGTGGCCTTTACTATGGGTCCTACCTCTACAAAGAGACCTGAAACATTGGTGTTGTTCTACTTCTTTTAGTTATGATGACCGCCTTTGTAGGCTATGTACTCCCATGAGGGCAAATGTCTTTCTGAGGTGCCACCGTCATCACAAATCTTCTATCAGCAGTACCCTATATGGGAGACACCCTTGTACAGTGAATTTGAGGAGGATTTTCAGTTGATAACGCAACATTAACACGATTCTTCGCATTCCACTTCCTATTCCCGTTTGTCATCGCTGGTGCAACTGTTCTCCACTTACTGTTTTTGCACGAAACAGGGTCGAACAACCCCGCCGGGTTGAACTCCGACGCAGACAAAATCTCTTTCCACCCCTACTTCTCCTATAAAGACCTTCTTGGCTTTGTCCTAATGCTATTAGCTCTTACATCCCTCACCTTGTTCTCACCGACTCTACTCGGTGACCCAGAAAACTTCACTCCAGCAAACCCCCTGGTTACCCCACCACACATCCAACCCGAGTGATACTTCCTATTTGCCTATGCTATTCTACGATCCATCCCAAACAAGCTAGGGGGTGTCCTAGCACTATTATTTAGTATCCTCGTACTACTCGTTGTCCCAATTTTACACACCTCAAAACAACGAGGACTAACCTTCCGACCCATCACTCAGTTCTTATTCTGAACCCTAGTGGCAGATATAATTATTCTGACATGAATTGGAGGCATGCCTGTAGAACACCCGTACATTATTATTGGTCAGGTCGCCTCCGTTCTCTACTTTGCATTGTTCCTTCTTCTCACCCCACTTGCGGGCTGAGCAGAAAACAAAGCATTGAAATGAGCTTGCCCTAGTAGCTTAGTTTTAAAGCATCGGTCTTGTAATCCGAAGATCGAGGGTTAGACCCCCTCCTAGCGCCCAGACCCAAAGGAAAGGAAATTTTGACTCCACCCCCGGCGCCAGACCCAAAGGAGAGGAGATTTTGACCCCGCGCCCGAGCCAGAAAAAGGAGATTTTAACTCCCACCCCTGGCTCCCAAAGCCAGGATTCTAAAATTAAACTATTTTCTGATGGACCAATATGGTCACATATTGATGTATAGCACCTATGCGCTATACAAAACATGTCCTGATATGAAATAGTGTACTTGTACCATGCAGGTGAAATATAACTATGTATTATCACCATGGATTTATATTAACCTAAAAGCAAGTACTAACATCTAAGACGTGCATAAACCAATTATATGCAATATACTAGGACTATATATGTATTATCACCATTCATTTATATTAACCTAAAAGCAAGTACTAACATCTAAGACGTGCATAAGCATATTATTAAGCCTCAGAAATAATATATTTTAACCTGGGTTATAGGTTATTCCCCTAAATATTGCCCTCAACATTTTCCTTGAATTAACTAACTACGATTTACTTCGAGAATTTTAATGCAGTAAGAGACCACCAACCTTGTCATTAAAGGCATATCATGCATGATAGAATCAGGGACATATTATGGAAGGTGGCATATTAATGAATTATTCCTTGCATCTGATTCCTTTTTCACGGGCATGGCATGTAGAATCCACCCTTTTAGAGAGTACTTGCATCTGATTCATGGTGTAATTACATACTCCTCATTACCCCACATGCCGGGCATTCTTTTATATGCATAACGTTCTTTTTTTTGGTAACCTTTCACTTACATCTCAGAGTGCAGGCACAATTAATGTATTAAGGTGGTACATTTCCTTGCATGGATTAAATTAGGTTAATGATTAAAAGACATAACTTAAGAATTACATTATTCTCTATCAAGTGCATAACGTATCTGTCTTTCTTCAACATACCCTGATATATAGATGCCCCCCTTTTCGTTTCCGCGCGACAAACCCCCTTACCCCCTACGCCCAGCGAATCCTGTTCTCCTTGTCAAACCCCGAAAGCAAGGAAGGTTCGAGAGCGTCCAGACTAACAAGTTGAAATATGGGTTAGCCATCCGCGTTATATATATATATATGTCATTTAACCCCTAAAAGTTTTCCCAAAAAAAAGCCTAAAGAACCGGATTGAACCCAGGATTAAAATTTTTCAATGCTAAAAAATCCAACATTTATT